ACGCGCGTATGTCGATTATGATTTTCCTTTTGTTAAGGAATTGATACATTACATGCTATTTTCAATCTGAAAATAGTAGGACTGGCATAATCAAACCACTTCCATTTGGGTCGAAAAAGGATCAGATCAATTAGTCTTCTTTGCAACATACTTTTACTAGGAAGTAGTATACAAGTAATTTCCGACATCGCGTGGAAAACCGTATAAATAAAACAAGAAAAGGGCTTTCCATGATTTTTTTGGATAATACAATGTCGATCAACCAAAATGCATCTCTTTTTGATAACTTGATGAATCCGCGGGCCTAGAAATTCATTTCGGACAATTGAACCTTCTCAAATTGTTTCTTTTTTAGAACCAAAAAGATTTGTGCCAGAGTAACAGATGCCAAAAAGAACAACAAACCTTGGACCCGTAATGGATCTTGAAGTACTATTTCTGCATCTCCCTGACCAAATCCACCTACATTAGGATTACTTGTTAATGGTTGATCAAGTTTGATGGATTCACCCTCTGAAACAAGAAGTTCTGGCCCTGGAGGTATATTGTCAACCACCTGGCGGCCGTCCGATGCATCAGCGATGGATATTTCATATCCTCCTTTTTCTTTACGTAAAATTTTAGTTATTGTACCTGCAGCTGTAGCATTATAGACTGTATTATTACTCTTGCTTCCATCTGGATAAATCTGACCCCTACCCCTGTTGCCCCCTACATATATAGGATATTTTAGGAAGTGAGCGTCCTTCTTAGCGGCGGGGTCCGGAGACAGAATGGGAAATACAATTTCCCTATATTTTTGACCAGGAACGGGACCTATTACAAGAATATTTTTTTTATTGGGGCGATAGCTCTGAAAAGATAGATTGCCTATCTTTTCTTTCATCTCGGGAGATATACGATCCGGGGGGGCTAGTTCAAATCCCTCGGGTAAAATAAGAACAGCCCCTACATTCAAACCCCCCTTTTTACCATTAGCAAGAACTTGTTTCAGTTGTGAATCATAAGGGATTCGAACAACTGCTTCAAATACAGTATCCGGGAGTACCGCTTGTGGAACCTCAATATCTACTGGTTTATTAGCTAAATGGCAATTGGCACATACAATACGTCCAGTTGCTTCTCGTGGATTTTCATAACCCTGCTGCGCAAAAATAGGATATGCATTTGAAATAGATGTCCGAGTTATTACATATATAATGATCAATACAGAAATAGATCGATTTATCGGTTCCTTTACCCAAGAAAATGTATTTCTATTTTGCATGGTCCAATCATTGATCCCGGAAATTTCTACAATAAATTAAGTAGGTAGCTAGCCTAGTTCCCTACCCACAATTCTGTCATTGGACTGAAATAATTGTACTGGAATATAGGAGCAATTGAATACCCTGCACGGGTAGAAGTATAAAGTGAATCAGATTCAAAACGGCTTGCTTGTTTATATACAAAGTAACATTATTGTTTGATTCATATCAGCGGATCAAACGAGTTGTTCATTCATTCATTGAATGATAAATCACTACAAGTGAAGGAGATACACGATTTAAATAATGAAAGATCCAATATTTCAAAATTGTATCTAGAATGACTGGAAAGGTAGAAACAAGACCGGATATAATTTGCTCATTATGAGCAAATCCAAAATCTTTGTAGACCAAACCAATCATTAGTTCCCAACCATGGGGTGAGTGGAATCCAATACATAAATCCGTTACTAAAAGAATAGAAAAAGCCTTTATTGTGTCGCTTAAGTTATATAGGAATTCCTGAATCCAAGAATTTACAATCACAAGTTCTTCATTACATAGAATAGAATAGCCACTTAGAGTAGCAAAACAGATTATATTCGCCGAAATCTGTAAAATAATATGGATATGCTCTTCATTTTTAATTTTCACCAATTGAATCGTTTCTTTGTATATTCCTATATAAAGCTTTTGTATCTGTGTTTCGGGGCACTCTTTTGTTATTTGGTCTAGCAGAAGTAGTTCCTCTAATTCTATGAATTTTTCTAGAACGCCCTTTTCTTGAATATCATTCAAAAAAGTTTCGGATTTCCTGCTATTCCACCAATTAGTAATCCAAGGTTCCAGACTTTTTTGAAATGAAAGAGAGATCCACCACGGTAAAAAAACTATAGATACAAGATATAGGAGCGGGGCCAATGCTTTCTTTTTCGGCACTTTGAATCTATTCTTTGAATTGTTAATGAACCTACTTCATTCGTAAATTCCGTCTAATCTGATATTTCTATGAAGCATGAGTTCGATAAAAAGGTATGGAACCTGTGGATCTATTACCTTGGATCGTTTAGTGCTCATATCTATATCTAGAAGATATATATAAAGATATATATATTAAGTAGAAGATATAGATAAGGCCCCTCTTTCTTTCGAGTGAAGAAATGATCCAATATTGTTCGTTCCAGATATATATCTCAATGGATCAAATCAACCCTCTCTTCATTTGTTTCTTTCGATGAATGCTTGAAAGTCGCCTTCACTTAAACATTAAATCACTTAAACATTAAATAAGTAATGAATCTTCTTCGCATTTCTAGACGAAAGAAATTCCATTCCCTCGGTAATCAATAATTGAAAAAATGTTTCACTAGCCGCCCACACCACAGGGGTAGTTTAGGGATATTTCTGACGACGAATATTGATGAGAAAATCCGAAATGGACGAGGGGAAAGCGGGAGAAAAGTTGGATGTTTATGAGAGATCAAATACTTTAGTTATCAAGGAACAAAAGAGGGGATAAAAATAAAGATCTCTTGAAAAAGGAGAGATAATTTATGAGAGAAAACCCATCTGTATGTATATAGTAATATAGTATATTGGCATATTGATTGAACAAAACAAAGTATTTCCCTAAAAATAAAAAGATGAATTCTGTACAGTATTCCGAAGGATTATGCTCTGATATGTATGATGAATACAATTCATGCTTATTTGACTTTATACTAGATACTAGTCTAAAAAATGGAGTTTTCCATTATGCATAAAAAATCCCTTGTTGAAAAAGGCGTCTTCTTATGATTCTTTTCTTTTATATACGTCTGTTTGTTTTATTCTATAGGTCACGGCGGTATTACTAATGGAACAGGGAAAATCGAATCGAACGCGGTTTGCTCTAATAAACAAAGGGACCCCGGCCCTATTCAAAAAGGGTATTCCCGAGTTCCTTCGCCCATACTGAAAAAAAAAATTTCATTATGCAGTTCATTTCAAAATACTTCAATTGGTACGCGCAAAAAATAGGCCGATTCCGCAGCTTTTTGTTCAATTTCTCGTGGAGTGAAATTCTCATCAGTACGAGTCAAGGGGACGGACCCCTGGCCTCTGATGTCCATATAAAGGACACGACGAGGATAAACACCCCCCTTGACCTCGATTCGGATGGACTGGATATCTCTCATAAATACTCGTAGGAAGATGCGGCGATTTATTCCAGGGAATCCCCAACGAAAAATACACACTATTCCTTCTTTTCTATCAAATCGATCATAACCACTACCTATATTCCACAAAATCGTGGACCACAAATAGGAACTAATGAACAAACCAGCAATTCCATAGAAAGACATGACAATCCCTTGGGGGAAAAAATCGATTTGCTGATAGGAGAATAGGGGTATGAGATTCCAACCAAGATAGCTGGAAATTCCAACCAATAAGAATCCTAGCGAGCCTAACAAAAGGATACAAGCCCAGCAGAAATTACTTGTTTTTCGAGACCCCGTTATAAATTCTATCCATATACGTTCTGATCGCCGGTTCATACTAGATCCAGTTGTATTCTATTGGAATTGATAGAATAAGCTAAGCCAAATGAAATAGATTTGACTTTCTTATATTATTTTTTTGCTCTCGAAGTAACTCTCATCAACTAGCACTATGATCATACCATGCAATCCATTAGGAATAATTCACCAAACAGGTTAGCAAGTAAAATAAGAAAGAAAATATTCCTCTATAGTATGATCTTACTATGTATATCTACATAACATATAGATAAACTGACTTTCAATTTCCGATCCGATAATTTCTTTTTTGAAAACAGTTATCCCTATATGTATATACTCGATTCATCTATCATGTATCTAGACAAAATGTGCATAACTGCTTTTTGTTTGTGTTCGTAAAGATCTACACGTCGTACCATATTCTACTAAATCGATATCTATATTATCATTATCATCCAAAGCCAAATAATAAAAGAAATTGATAGGGTTTGGTTACATCAAAGCTAAACAATTTTGTTTTTTTGAACATGAAGAGATAAAGACGCCATTGCAATTGCCGGCAAGACTAGGCCTACTAAAGGCACCAAAATAGAGGGTAAACTGAAATCTGTCATAGAACGGGTGCCTCGATTAAATATTTGTACCTGTTATGTTATATTATAAAGATATTTTATAATAAGTATATTATAAGTATGATAAGTATATCATAAGTGAAAAGAATGTAGAACAAAAGGGGGTGTGCCTATTTAGCTTTCTACATGAAATGGGTCTATGATAGATAATCCGCTTTTTTATTAGTTTTCCCCCTTAATCTTCTGATTAATAATAATGAGGCCTTTTTCTTATAAGGATTCATTCGTTAGGATCCAATCTAACAAAACGGGAATTCCTAGTCCAAAATGTGGGTTCTCAGGAGATATAAAAATAGGCAAGACTTCGATTAGAAATTTTCATTATTTGCATTTTTCGTATTCTATATCTTAATACGTAATAAGGGAACATAGAATTTCTTTTATTTTCCTAAAAAATGCTATCCCTAGAAAAGAAGAATTCACCCTTTCCCCTAATATAGGGGGTTACTGATTAGTAATCAGTAATACTGTACTAAAATAAGGGATAGGAGAAAAATCGATTCAATCTGAAGAAAAACGAAAAAAGTCATTATCCAAAACTTTTGATTTGATTCTTACTTATATTCTTACTATCGAACTGTGAACTTATGTAACCAAAGAAAAACTACGTTGTTTTTATTGTTATTTTTATTTTATTCCGATGAACTCCAATTCGTTGAAAATAATTGAGGCTAATGCTTTGAATTAGAATTCAAAGGAAAGAAACCATGTAACTGAAAAAATTCACTCAGAACACTTTTTAAAGGATTACGTGGTACAATTAGATCGAATAAGCCCTTATGAAATAAATACTCAGCCACTTGTGAACCCTCGGGAACTGTTTTATTCAACGTTTGTTCAATTACTCTTTTACCCGCAAAAGCAATGTAGGCGTTGGGTTCGGCAATAATGATATCCCCCAACATACCAAAACTGGCGGTTACTCCACCAGTTGTAGGAGATGTAAGGATTGATACGTAGAATAACTTTTTATTTGATTGATAATCGTATGAAACAGAAGAGATTTTCGCCATTTGCATCAAGCTCAAGCTTCCTTCTTGCATGCGCGCTCCCCCAGAAGCACACACCATAATGACGGGTAGAGATCTATTAGTAGCATACTCGATCAAACGGGTTATTTTCTCGCCTACTACAGATCCCATACTACCCCCCATGAACTGAAAATCCATAACCCCAATTGCTACAGGAATACCGTTTAGTTGACCCACACCTGTTTGAACGGCCTCAGTTAAACCCGTCTTTCTTTGATAAGAATCGAGGCGATCTTTATAGGGTTCTTCCTCCGAGTGAAATTCAATAGGGTCGATAGAAACCATGTCTTCATCCATAGGATCCCAAGTGCCCGGATCAATCGAAAGTTCGATTCTATCTGAACTACTCATTTTCAAATGATATCCACATTGTTCACAAATATTCATTTTTGACTGAAAAAATTTCTTATAATTTAATCCATAACAATTTTCGCATTGAACCCATAAATGTCTGTATTTTTTATTTATATCGAAATCGTTATCGTTCGATTTTTCTCTTATATTGGAATCGTTATCATTAGTGCTAGTTTTTATACCCGAGCTCCCGCTCTCACTATCATTTACACTTTCACTAAAAATGAAAGTATAAATGTAACTATCGTTGTAATAGTCTCTACTACTTGAAATGTAACTATCAATATTGATTTCAGAGCGAAGGTAGCTATCAATGCAACTATTAATGTGCGTATTCCAACTGTATTTCGTATCATACATGTAACAATAATAATCGCGATTGTCGTCCTTCGGCCCAAATCTACTATTCAGATAACTAGAAAAAGAACTTTCTAGTTCACTTAGAAAAGAACTATCATTGTCAATCTCAAAAACCTGACTCTCGACATCAAAATATACGGAATAGGTGTCACCACTACCATCCCTGACGAAAAAAGTCTCGTCAGAAACCAAACCCAAAATGTCCATAACACCGAATAAATAATCAACACTAGGGCAACTATAACTGCCCCTATCACCCCAATTCTCAATATTTTGATCCCTATCATTTATAGTGGAGCCCCCACTTCCGCTGATATTTCCAATAGGACTACTAAAACTGCCCATTGATTTACTTAGCCCGCGCCAGTATTCTAACTTCCCGTAAGACAACACCGAATTGAACCACCGCCTTTCCATAGAACCTTTCCTTATTTGAATGAAAATACAATAGATGAATAGTCATTCGATGAATAATCAGTTCACTATTTTATCTCCTATCGTAATAAACATATAAATTCAATCACTAAGATTATGAAATTAAGTAATATAATAGGGAGTTAAGTATTGCAATTAGGGAGTTAAGTATTGCAATAAATAAATGATTTTCTCATGGGAATCCGGAATGTTTAGTAATTTACTATATATGATAGATATGATAGAACCTTTTCTTCTATATAAAATAGAAAGAGGGAGAGGTTTCTCCCATGTTGTATACAAATTCTTATCGACAAGAAAAAGATAAAAATTCTTCTTCACTATACTATGAAGAAATCATTTTCTTTCGTAAAATCTCATACTATTATAATAGAATACGCACTCTTATTATATATCTTATAATATTATATATATATATCTTATAATATTATATAAGAGAATAAGAAATTATTATATAAGAGAATAAGAAATTTCTATTGCAACACAGAATGAAAAGGGCAATATACAGGATGGGTAGAAGAAATTGTGACCCTTAGTTTGTTTGATTTTTTTATGATCCTAAACTGTGGGATATAAAAGGATCCACCAATCCTAAGGATCCATAGGATTAATTATGGATCTAACAATAGCAGCGTTGAGTTATTAAATCTTAGATCTTATTTTTTATTTATATCTTAGGCAAGGTGGACATATATTATCTATCTATATAGATAATATTATGCAAAATAGATGCAAATACATGGGATCCTCGTTGCTTTTTCTTTATTTTATTCTATTTTATTCGGCTCAATCCTTTTAGTAAAAGATTGGGCCGAGTTTAATTGAAACTAAAGGAACAAACTAGAACTACTGGATCACAAGGTATCCACTGCTTCGAATTCGAATTTGATTTCTTTCCATACTTCACAAGCAGCCGCTAGTTCGGGGCTCCATTTAGCAGCTTCACGAACAATTTCATTACCCTCACGAGCAAGATCACGTCCTTCATTACGAGCTTGTACACACGCTTCTAAAGACACACGATTCGCTACTGCGCCGGGTGCATTTCCCCAAGGGTGTCCTATAGTTCCTCCACCAAACTGTAGTACGGAATCATCCCCAAAGATCTCGGTCAGGGCAGGCATATGCCAAACGTGAATCCCCCCTGAAGCTACTGGCAAAACGCCTGGCATAGAGACCCAATCTTGAGTGAAATAAATACCGCGACTTCGATCTTTTTCAACAAAATCATCACGTAGCAAATCAACAAAACCCAGAGTAATTTCCCGCTCCCCTTCTAGTTTACCTACTACCGTACCTGAGTGAACATGGTCTCCACCAGACATACGTAATGCTTTTGCTAGTACACGGAAGTGCATACCATGATTCTTCTGTCTATCAATAACTGCGTGCATTGCACGGTGGATATGAAGTAGTAGGCCGTTGTCTCGGCAATAATGAGCCAAGCTAGTATTTGCGGTGAACCCCCCCGTTAAGTAGTCATGCATTACGATAGGAACTCCCAATTCTCTAGCAAATACGGCCCTTTTTATCATTTCTTCGCATGTACCTGCCGTAGCATTTAAGTAATGTCCTTTAATTTCACCCGTTTCGGCCTGCGCTTTATAAAGAGCTTCGGCACAAAATACGAAACGGTCTCTCCAGCGCATAAATGGTTGGGAGTTCACATTTTCATCATCCTTGGTGAAATCAAGGCCACCGCGGAGACATTCATAAACCGCCCTACCGTAGTTCTTAGCCGATAACCCCAACTTTGGTTTAATAGTACATCCCAATAAAGGGCGACCATACTTGTTCAATTTATCTCTTTCAACTTGGATTCCATGGGGTGGGCCTTGGAAAGTTTTGGAATAAGCAGGAGGAATTCGTAGATCTTCCAGACGTAGGGCTCGTAGGGCTTTGAAGCCAAATACATTACCCACAATGGAAGTAAACATGTTAGTAACAGAACCTTCTTCAAAAAGGTCTAAAGGATAAGCTACATAGCAAATATATTGATTTTCCTCCCCAGCAACGGGCTCGATGTGGTAGCATCGTCCTTTGTAACGATCAAGGCTGGTAAGTCCGTCGGTCCATACAGTTGTCCATGTACCAGTAGAGGATTCGGCAGCTACTGCAGCCCCTGCTTCTTCGGGCGGAACTCCGGGTTGCGGAGTTACTCGGAATGCTGCCAAGATATCAGTATCTTTGGTTTCATACTCAGGAGTATAATAAGTTAATTTGTAATCTTTAACACCAGCCTTGAATCCAACGTAAGCTTTAGTCTCTGTTTTTGGTGACATAAGTCCCTCCCTACAACTCATGAATTAAGAATTCTCACAACAACAAGGTCTACTCGACATGGATTAAGCTAGGCGTGAATGAAACCTTTCACAAACAGGAGAATATTTCTCACAAAATTTTCAATTAAATAGTACCAACTATCCACTAATTTGAACGGTTCGTTATTAGACAATGGTATTTGATTCACCAAATACATCATTATTGTATACTCTTTCATATATATGGCGCAACCCAATCTTTGAAAATTTCAAAAAGTCTCTTCATCGAAATACCGAAATAATAAAATATTCACCCTTGACAGCGGTATATGTTGTATATGTAAATCCTAGATGGGAAAATAGGCGGGATTCCGTTCATACATGAACATGAAAAAGATAAATAAAACAAGAGTAGGCGGAAATGAATATGCTGAAATAAGGAATGAGCAACGGTCAATAAGATAGGAATAATGAATCATATTCTAAATAGAGATCCGGTTCGAATTACATAGAAAATAGGGATAGAATTCTATCTAATGATAGAGAAATAAAAGACTTTCTTTATTTATCTACTTGATATTTTTTGTTTGAAAAAAGGCGTTGGTTGAACTTGAAAATGAACTCATTCAATGAATGAGTAAAAAATGGAATTTGGTCGTAAGGTACTAACAAAATAAAATCGGTCGAACTCTCACTTTCTATTTCTTATTCATTCTTATTCAATTAACCGACCCATTTGATATCGGACATTTCCATTTCTTTTCAATTCGGTAATTATTCGCAATCGATTTCGACATATTTCACTTTTGATTATTATTATGAGAACCAATCCTACTACTTCCGGTCCTGGGGTTTCTACACTCGAAGAAAAAAATCAGGGGCGTATTGTTCAAATCATTGGTCCGGTACTGGATGTAGCCTTTCCCCCGGGCAAGATGCCTAATATTTACAACGCTTTGATAGTTAAGGGTCAGGATACCGCCGGTAAGCAAATTAATGTAACCTGTGAAGTACAGCAATTATTGGGAAATAATCGAGTCAGAGCTGTAGCTATGAGTGCTACAGACGGTCTGACGAGAGGAATGGAAGTAATTGACACGGGAACTCCTCTAAGTGTTCCAGTCGGTGGAGCTACTCTAGGACGAATTTTCAACGTTCTTGGAGAGCCCGTTGATA